TTCTATAGTAGGAATAATAAATTAAATATGAATAGAACAAGAGAGGAGAGCGAATAGCAGAGAAAAGATTATACAAAGCTCTCTACAAGTCATCTACACCTTCCTTTTATATATATTCTTTTTTATATATTTTATTTCATTAATTTTTCATTAATTGAATTTCGTTTGGTGATTAAGGGTAAGTTCCGTAAAAACCCCCGCTTTCTTTGAAATATCATGTACAGTTCCTGTAGGCTGAGCGCCCTTTTCAAGGAAATATAGAATAGCAGGAACATTTAAATAGGTTTGATTCTTTATCGGATCATAAAAACCCACTTTCCGAAGATCTCTTCCCTCTCGTCGGGATCGAACATCAATTGCAACGATTCGATAAATGGCTCATTGGGATAGATGAACAATACCCCCCCTAGAAACGTATAAGAAGTTTTCTCCTCGTACGGCTCAAGAAAATTGGAAATTATATCTATGTATAGAATAATAATGTCAAATATAGCCATAAAATCATCAAACCAACTAGACTATGATTTAAGTACTTATTCTTTCTCCTACCGAAAAAAAAAAAAAAAAATTATTCGTATTCTAAATTTGTACCCTCATAACTCAAGTTGTATAACTCTCAAATAACTCAAGGAAACCTTTTAAGTATTTGATTTATTGAGTGGTCTCTAACCCCTTTTTGTCTGTCTCTTTTAGAATCTATTTTGATTCTGATCTAGTTGTTGAGACAATCGAAAATGGTATTTCCTTGTTCCAGGATCCTTTATCTTTGCCTTGAATCATTGGGTTTAGACATTACTTCGGTGATTTTGAATCGTTTCAAAATGGCAGCAACATACCCTTTTTTATGATTTCTTTCTATCAAAGAATCATATGACTGAGTGATTCTTGTGTAATACACTTTTGATTTGATCGAAAAAGTTTTACCAATTCAAAAAAAGTGACTTTTGAATTTTAAACTTGCTTGAATTGGATCCTTTCGATTTATATATGGAAAATTTATTTACAAATATATTTACGAAGTTGTCACAATTTATTGATTAATACTAACCCTAGATTCTTGCCTCCGAGAAATGAATCAATACTTTTTACTCGAGCTCCATCATGTACGATTTACATCACCCCCCCCCCAAAAAAAAATGAGAGTTCGAGTGAAACAGAAGAAACGATGTCGAGTCAAGAGCACTTTCATTCCTCTATAATTCCTGTATAATAAAAAATGGTGGATGTAAGAACCCACAACGGATCGTGTCCTTCAAGTCGCACGTTGCTTTCTACCACATCGTTTTAAACGAAGTTTTACCATAACATTCCTTTAGTTTGGAACCAGTATGTAATTGATTCAATTATGGAATCATGAATAGTCATTGGTTCGGTCGGTACATAGTAATCTATACTTTTTCTTTCTATATGAAATATGAATGGCTAGGTTCTGACTAAGTCTCAGAACGAATTAAATTTAATCCCCAATACCCGATACATATATTTTATTTCATTTTATTTATTTATTTAATATAATAAATATAAATACCACGAATAAAAAAAAAAAAAAAATTTCTTTTTGAATCTGCATCTTCAAGTAACTTGATAGTGATAGGACAAATTTACCAATTTCACACTTCTTCGAGTACTACGAACTCATAAGAAATCATCAAAAAGATTTAAGTGATTGAAAAATTTCCGGCTTCGAGATCATTATTTGAATAACATTCTAAAGTAAGGACCACATTCTAGCATCCTAGAATAAATCCATATTTGTATTAAAACATCAATGATTAAAAAACTAGATAGCTAAAAAATCCAATTTATTTTTTTAATGAAATATGAAATAGTGGATAAAGACTGGTGTAAGGTAAGGTTGTTGTTTTTTCATACTGGCTGCTAAAATAGGAATCGAAATAACAATAATATGGGACCCCCATACAGATAGACTAAAAAACTTTTACTGAAAAAAATTGTTACTGAAAGGAATTATAGATATTCTAGGTTAAATATTTAATATTTAGGGATCACAAATAGATTCAATTACATCTGCGTGTTATTTGAACACGATTCAATTGGTGAAAAAGATATGATTCAGAGAAGAATTATTAAGAATCCTAATAAAACTTTTCCAATCCAATATTATACTCTTAATATTATACTCTTAAACAGAAGGGTATTTTAAAAGGCAATCTTTTTTCTGATATATAGCATTCATTATATATATTATAATGCTATAATTTATAATGCTATAATGGGTTGGGTGTGCTCTGGGACGGAAGGATTCGAACCTCCGAATAGCGGGACCAAAACCCGTTGCCTTACCACTTGGCTACGCCCCATTTCTATTCGACCCTAATAAACACTAATATTGGTATTGGTTGTTCGTCAACTCCAGCATAAATATCTATAAAATAGGTAGATTGTTGCTAGAATTTTAATACGGGTCGATATAGAATTAAACTGAATTTATTGATCATTACATAGAATTCAATTAAGATATTGTATGAAAGTATGATTT